AGTTAAAAGTTTTCTTAGAATCCAATCCAACCTTTCCCTTTAAGGAATTTAATTGGTTAGCATAATATCTAATAAATAGAAAATCGAATAGTAGATAATCTGTTATGAAAGAAAGAAAACATTCTTTGAAGAATCAAGATTCGTAACCAATCCTTGCCTTATTTGTTGGATTAGGTCTAACTTTCTTGACTAAACTGCAAGAGTGGAACTTTACGAGATGAAATAGGGAAAGACAGAAGATAAAACTTAAAAGGATAATTGAAGTGACTCGTCTTCGAATCAACTTTGGTTGGGGGTTCGAAAAAGGAATAAAAATAAAGTAAATTCAAGGAGGAACTTTCCTTTTTTTAAGGGGCCCCTCGGGGGGTCGTGTAATGCTTTTCTTCTCCTCTTATTCCATATGGAATACAATCAGTTAAAATAAGAAGGAATAGGGGAATATTCGACCGTTTCAATTCTTTATTTATCTTTTATTCCAAAATTCTCCCGAAAATCCAATTTCATTTTTCAATGGGGTTAGATGATCTAGTTCTTAATATTATTACTTTACTCAACTGACAGATTCCACAACAAATCTCTTGATTCGGAATTAGGGACTCATGTCGCATCTGATGAATCGATTCTCTTTTACACTTCTGTATCTCACTCGATCTTGTTTTTTAGTATTATCTAAAATAACCGATGAATTCTGAATTTTCCATAACTTAGGTAAGTGCTTTACCAACATATGTAGTGTAGTAAAAAAATAAATGGAATTTAACCCTTTCATGCTTACTATAACTAGTTATTTCGGTTTTCTACTGGCTGCTTTAACTATAACCCCAGCTCTTTTTATTGGTTTGAACAAGATACGTCTTATTTGAAATGAATTGAATGAATAAGTCAGAAAAGAAAAATCTTTCTTTTGGATTCCTGGTATTCTACGACTCTTTTCCACACTAATTACCAATTCTTTTCTTGGTCATTGAGATTCGTGGATAATTTAGACTACTATTTAGGGATAGATCGTACCTCTTTTTTTTTATCCCCTCGAACAAATCGAAATGATTGAAGTTTTTCTATTTGGAATCGTCTTAGGCCTAATTCCTATTACTTTAGCGGGATTATTCGTGACTGCGTATTTGCAATACAGGCGTGGGGATCAGTTGGATCTTTGATTGAGTAATATTTCTTTTTTGATTGACCTCCTCCAGACCAGAGAGGAGGTCAAATTGGAGTTGCAATTCAACTTTGTTTTGTTAAGTTATTTTACTCTGCTTCGACATAAGATAGATGGAATCACGCTCTGTAGGATTTGAACCTACGACATCGGGTTTTGGAGACCCGCGTTCTACCGAACTGAACTAAGAGCGCTTTCATTCAAAAAGAAAACCCTTTTCTACTCCTAACGTGTCTCACGTACGTATAGTATCCACAAATTCAAGTTATACCCACTTTAATTGATCTCCTCGCTACTGCCCATAAAGAAGAAAGAAGTAATAGGTAGGGATGACAGGATTTGAACCTGTGACATTTTGTACCCAAAACAAACGCGCTACCAAGCTGCGCTACATCCCTTTTCCAAATTGTTGTACAATGGCATTGTACACAATTCCTGTCTTGTTTTCCACATCGTAATTTTCTTCTCTTTCTCTATCTATATAGAACCTTCTTGTCATTTCTTCTTTTTGGTCTCATATAATCAAGTCAAGGAATGGTATACATCTAAAATCGAATCTAATTTCACCTATAAAAGAAAGATTACTATTCCTTGGTAATGTATAGGAAGAAGAGGTCATCTTTTTCTTTTTTAGGGATAGGAAAATCTCGTCTATACGGTTCATTCTATATAGAATATTGATTTTGTTTTTTTAGTTAGGAATTTCGCATAAACAAAAGAAATACAAAAGATCTTGGGCAAGAGTATCTGATCATATATGTATTCCAATAAGGAAGGAGGATTTTCAATGCGGGATATAAAAACATATCTCTCTGTAGCACCCGTGCTAAGTACTCTATGGTTTGGGGCTTTAGCAGGTTTATTGATAGAAATTAATCGTTTATTCCCAGATGCTTTGTCATTCCCTTTTTTTTAATTCTAGTTATTACTATGCGAGGAATTCTTCGTGACATGACGAAAATTTTCCCTTTTTCAATCCTTTTTTTTTTAGTATAGGAAGGAAAAAGAAAGAAAAGATGGATTGGGTTGAACCTCAGAGTCATGAAAAATTCGGTAAATCCCATTTTGGAAAACAGAAATTCAATTAAAAGCGGTATCCAAGCTAAGTCAGGCCTCAGAAATCAGAGCATAGAAAGAGGCTGGGCTGGCTACTTAAATGAAAGGATTTCGAAGCAAAATCCTTGCTAATTCGACAAGGATTGTATTCTTTAATTATTTCTCCATTTTTTATTACTTAATTTAAGAATTTCCAAAATTTTTTATTCTAATGGATTTTATTCTTCTTCTTCGGATTCAAAATAGAAGAATAAAAGAATAAGTAGAAGAATTAAGTTAAGTCAATCCAAAAAAGAAAGGAGGTTCATGGCCAAGGGGAAAGATGTTAGAATCAGACTTATTTTGGAATGTATCAGTTGTGTTCGAAAAGGTGCCAATAAGGAATCGACGGGGATTTCTAGATATAGTACTCAAAAGAATCGCCACAATACACCTGGACAATTAGAATTCAAAAAATTTTGTCGTTATTGTCGCAAGCATACGACTCATGGCGAAATAAAAAAATAGGAGCATCGTGTGTTCGATCTTTCCAAAGAACAGATTTAATATATAGAACATAGATAGAATACAAAATACAAATCAACTCATTTGATTTCAGGTAGATATTATTTCATATGTATAGAGGGTATTCATATACTATATATGAATCAAATAATATATGGACCAAAGAAAGACTACTTCTTCTGGATCCAAAATTAATAAAATAAAGAAATCCATTTTTTTTCCAATTTTTTAATAAAGAATAAATCATGTATACATCTAAACAACCTTTTCATAAATCTAAGCAACCCTTTCGTAAATCCAAGCAAACTTTTCAAAAATCCAAGCAAACTTTTCGTAAGTCCAAGCAAACTTTTCGTAAATCCAAACAACCTTTTCGTAAATCCAAACAACCTTTTCGTAGGCGTCCTCGGATTGGCCCGGGGGATCCAATTGATTATAGAAACATGAGTTTAATTAATCGATTTATTAGTGAACAAGGAAAAATATTATCGAGACGAATAAATAGATTAACCTTGAAACAACAACGATTAATTACTCTTGCTATAAAACAGGCTCGTATTTTATCTTTCTTACCATTTCGTAACTATGAGAATGAGAAGCAATTTCAAGCCCAGTCAATTTCAATAATTACTGGTCCTAGACCCAGAAAAAATAGACATATTCCTCAATTAACGCAAAAGTTCAATTCCAATCGAAACTTAAGAAACTCCAACCAGAATTTAAGAAACAACAATCGGAACTTAAGTTCCGATTGTTGATGTTTTATTCGAAAGGGCCAGACCTATATATAAGGAAAGTAATCCAGTTTTGATTCTTGTGTTTGTTATAAGAAAGAAAAATGGGGAAGAATAAATAGTTTTTTTATTTATTGCAACATGCTCGTTGATTCTTACCACTTAATCTTAATTTATTGTATCTTCCCGGAGTTCCCTCTCCGGGAATTCGGTTTTAATTATTCCTGTATATTACTTTTTTATCCATTTAATTGATGATCTTTATTTTATTGGAAATCGTGTAAAGATTATTTGGATTTGATACAGCTACTTGTGCAAGCATTTTACGATTAAGAATCAATTCCTTCTTGTACAGATTGTGTATTAATTTACTATAACTATTGAATACTTTATATATCCGCGTTGCTGCGTTTATCCGAGTGATCCACAAACGACGAAAATCCCTCTTTTGCCTGCCTCTATCTCGATGAGAGGAAACAAAAGCTCTTCTTACTTGTTGAGTAATCATTCGATTAAGTCTTAAATGAGCCCCTCTAAAGTTTGAGGCAAATGAACGCATTTTTGTTCGTCGTCTCCGAGCTATATATCCTCGCGGAACTCTGGTCATTGAATCAAATTAACCTTAATGAATAACTAATGATTTCTCTTCTTTTAGCCATCCTTTTTCCCATTAATAACAAAACGAATTATTCCGATATATAAAATATTAATTCCAATGGCTTTTGCTACTGTAACCTTCCCAACCACGATTTTTTATTCTATTCCCTTCAGTTATTTCGCATAGAAATAACAAATTCTAACGATACTCAAAAAAATAGTGGGTTCCATCGTTTCTATGGTTCCCTTTTAAACGGTGAGGCCCTCTCTATACACCGGAGCCCTTTCTTTCATTTCATCAAAAGGTATTGTGAACTTGTATAGTTCACATTCTTTGGCTCTACCTATCCATTATAGAGTAAATAGCTCTTTTCACAATAAGAGTTATCCATACAGTGACGGCATTTAATTATGAAAGTTGGCTAAGTAGCTGACCCTGTTAGTCCGTTCTTTTAAGATAAAGGAGCATAAGCCTTTTTCTTTTTATTACTATTTCCTCCGCTTAATGGATAACCATTCTCTACCAATGGGGGAATTGCTTCTTATTTCCAATTTAGATGATTGGATTTGCACCAAAGGAAACCAGAAATTCCATATTACCATAGAAATCTAGGATAGAGCTTCTCTATCCTATTCATTGGTACCGATCATGGATACTTCCAAAATTGTCTTATTTGTTTGAACTCATGATCTGAACGAGTCACACATACACCCTAGCACATGTTCCTCGACGCTGAGGACATCCCTTAAGCGCGGCCGATTTTCTAGCATTTCGTATTGGCTGTCTTGCGTTTCTAATAAGTTGTTTAACCGTTGGCATGTCGTATGTATATAGAAAAAAAGGATTGGTTTAGATCGATCTTAACCTGATGATTGATCATCATGAAGTATTTCTATTTTCTATTAAATCGCAGAAAACCTGAATTTAGGTTTGAAATAAATTTACAAGAAATGCGACCACTACCAATCCTTAAACATTTCTGGAAACCACACTGGATCAGTATCGCAGTGCTCGTCAATCATTTCATCCCCTACAATATCGACAAGTCCATAAGCTTTGGCTTCGTCTGCTGACATAAAAACATCCCTTTCCATGTCTTCGGATACAACCCAAAAAGGCTTGCCTGTTCTTAGTGCATAAACCCTTGTGATCATTTCGCGAACTTTGTGTAACTCCTCCACTTCTAGGAAAAATTCTGGTGTCCTTGCCCGATAATAAGCACTAGCAGGTTGGTGAAGCATAATCCTCGCGTGAGGGAATGCTATACGCTTGGTGGGTTCTCCTCCAAGCAGAATGAAGGATGCCATGGACGCAGCTATTCCGAGGCATATTGTATATATATCTGGTGTCACCGTTTGCATCGTATCAAAAATTGCCATTCCTGAGATTAGCCACCCGCCTGGGGAGTTTATAAACAAAAAAATATCGCTAATTCCATCTTCTATACTGAGATATACCATGAGACCTGTAATATGATTCGTGATCTCGCAACGAATCTCTTGACCTAAAAAAAGTGTCCTTTCTCGATACATAACATTGTATAAGTCAACCCAAGTCGCTTCTTCATCTCCGGGAATCCGGTAAGGTACTTTTGGAACACCAATGGGCATATTAGATTAATATTATTAAATTTAAGTAAGAAAACTATACTTTAATATGGAAACGTAAGAATGGAAGAGAAAGAAAGAATCCGCAGTTTATTGTCTTTTTTTTTTTCTTATTCTATATGAATACTATGGATTCTATTAATACGTAGATTGAAATAATACATAGATTGAAAGGTTATATCTATAAGGAAGGTAAGACAGATTGAATAAAGAAAAAAGAATCGGTGATTGGAATGATAAACAAAGAGGGATAGGGATCTATTCTTCGTTTTTTTTCCAAATAGGCCAAGCTACCCATTGCATATTGGCACTTATCGAGTATAGAATAGATCTGCTTCTCTTTCTTCTTACGAACAGAATTGGCTTCTTATTTTTAATGGAATGAAATAAATATTCACGCTTTCTGACACAGAATCCCCTAAAGGGGTTAGGTACATAGGATATGGATAGTCTTTTCCAATGCGATAAAATAAAGCGACATCGTGTCTATTTTTCTTTGCTAAAGGGGTATTTCCATGGGTTTGCCTTGGTATCGTGTTCATACTGTTGTATTGAATGATCCGGGTCGATTGCTTTCGGTGCATATAATGCACACAGCTCTAGTTTCTGGTTGGGCCGGCTCGATGGCTTTATACGAATTAGCGGTTTTTGATCCCTCTGATCCTGTTCTGGATCCAATGTGGAGACAAGGTATGTTCGTCATTCCCTTCATGACTCGTTTAGGAATAACCAATTCGTGGGGTGGTTGGAGTATTTCAGGAGGAACTGTAACGAATCCGGGTATTTGGAGTTATGAAGGTGTGGCAGGTGCGCATATTGTGTTTTCTGGCTTGTGTTTCTTGGCAGCTATCTGGCATTGGGTATATTGGGACCTAGAAATATTCTGTGATGAGCGGACGGGAAAACCCTCTTTGGATTTGCCCAAGATTTTTGGAATTCATTTATTTCTTGCAGGGGTGGCTTGCTTTGGCTTTGGCGCATTTCATGTAACGGGTTTGTATGGTCCTGGGATATGGGTGTCCGATCCTTATGGACTAACTGGAAAAGTACAAGCTGTAAATCCAGCGTGGGGTGTAGAAGGTTTTGATCCTTTTGTTCCGGGGGGAATAGCTTCTCATCATATTGCTGCGGGTACATTGGGCATATTAGCGGGCCTATTCCATCTTAGTGTCCGTCCGCCTCAACGTCTATACAAAGGATTACGTATGGGCAATATTGAAACTGTACTTTCCAGTAGTATCGCTGCTGTTTTTTTTGCAGCTTTCATAGTTGCCGGAACTATGTGGTATGGGTCAGCAACTACCCCAATCGAATTATTTGGGCCTACTCGTTATCAGTGGGATCAGGGATACTTTCAGCAAGAAATATATCGAAGAGTTAGCGATGGGTTAGCCGAAAATCTTAGTTTATCAGAAGCTTGGTCTAAAATTCCCGAAAAATTAGCCTTTTATGATTATATTGGTAATAATCCGGCAAAGGGGGGATTATTCAGAGCAGGCTCAATGGACAATGGGGATGGAATAGCTGTTGGATGGTTAGGACATCCCGTCTTTAGAGATAAAGAAGGGCGCGAGCTTTTTGTACGCCGTATGCCTACTTTTTTTGAAACATTTCCGGTTGTTTTGGTAGATGAAGAGGGAATTGTGAGAGCGGACGTTCCTTTTAGAAGAGCAGAATCCAAATATAGTGTTGAACAAGTAGGCGTAACGGTGGAGTTCTATGGTGGCGAACTTAATGGAGTAAGTTATTCTGATCCTGCTACTGTAAAAAAATATGCGAGGCGTTCCCAATTAGGGGAAATTTTTGAATTAGATCGGGCTACTCTGAAATCGGATGGTGTTTTTCGCAGCAGTCCAAGGGGTTGGTTCACTTTTGGTCATGCTACCTTTGCTTTGCTCTTCTTTTTCGGACACATTTGGCATGGCGCTAGAACCTTGTTCCGAGATGTTTTTGCTGGTATTGATCCAGACTTGGATGCTCAAGTGGAATTTGGAACATTCCAAAAAGTTGGAGATCCAACTACAAGGAGACAGGCAGTCTGATACCACATTGCTATGGTATCTTTCATCTCTCTTTTTTGATTTGACATGGGAAACATCTCCCATCCTTTCTTTGACTCTTTTTCTTTCTTTATATGGGAAATGATCCCAAATGACAAATGAATAGGTGTGGAAGTTATAATTGTAAATAAACCACGATCGAATCTATGGAAGCATTGGTTTATACGTTCCTTTTAGTTTCGACTTTAGGGATAATTTTTTTCGCTATCTTCTTCCGAGAACCACCTAAGGTTCCGACTAAAAAAATGAAATAATTTCATTGAAGTAAGAAGTCTCCCCATCTGGGAGACTTCTTACTTCAATTAGTCCCCGTGTTCTTCGAATGGATCTCTTAATTGTTGAGAGGGTTGCCCAAACGCGGTATATAAGGCATACCCAGTAAAGCTTACAAGTAAACCAGATATGGAGATGGCGACTAAAGTTGCTGTTTCCATTTTTATAGAATTTCAAGATTACAATGGATCTACGAAAAGATCGTGTATTTACAACTACAACGGAATAGTATACAAAGTCAACACCAATGATTAAATAGAATTTATGGCTACACAAACCGTTGAAGATAGTTCTAGACCTGGGCCAAGACGAACTCGCGCAGGTAGTTTATTGAAACCCTTGAATTCGGAATATGGGAAAGTAGCTCCGGGTTGGGGGACTACTCCTTTTATGGGGGTCGCAATGGCTTTATTCGCGATATTCCTATCTATCATTTTAGAAATTTATAATTCTTCTGTTTTACTGGACGGAATTTTAATGAATTAGGTTTCTACTAACTAAAACTACGAAGTCATAGTTTTTCCATCCAAAAAAGCCTTTCTACTTTAAGCTCTACATTTCTAGACATTCTGGTAGTTCGACCGTGGAATTTTTTTGTTTCGGTATCTCTGGAATATGAGTGTGTGACTTGTTAGAATTGATCCTATTGATAATACATAGAAAGGGCCTGTTATCTCTATCAAGATGATTCTAATTCGTCGGATATTTATTATTTATTCTAGTATCTGGAACACGAAATAGATAGAGTGGATCAAGAAAAAAAAATGGAACTATGATTCATACTCACTATTCAGACCTCGCAACCAGACTGAAAAAAATTCAAGTAGTTTTTAATAAAAAAAGAAAATGTCTTCCTTCCAAATTTGTTTGCCCAAAAGACAACTTTTTTTTTCTCTTGATTTTGTCGAGTTATTACACCGATTCAATAAATGATCATCAAGCGGTTCTTATTCGAAGAACCCTTGCCTTTTGTTTAGCTTGAGACTCAATCATCGTGGCTCTAGTATGAATCTAAGGTTTTAATTGAACTGATTCATAGGATCGCAACAAGATAATTTCTATCAGAAAACTACTAGAATTTTTGCTTTATTTATTTACTAGTAAAACAAAACAAGAGTAAATCCGCATTACGCAAAAAAAAAAAAAGAAATCCAAAATAGGGAAGAGAAAAGTCAAGAGGCCTCTAATGACCAACATAAGGCAAAGAAAGGAAGACAGATGAGCCAACTTGAGATTTTTTGGCATTATCATCACAAAGAATAAATTCTGGATTTTTCTTATTTCATATCTTCAAGGCAAATCGACCCAATCCAGTGGCTGATGAAGTTTTGAACCCTTTTTTTTCTAATATCCGTTGAAAATTTGTGTGTTTCTGCTTGAGCCGTACGAGATGAAATTTTCATATACGGTTCTCGGAGGGGGACTCGGGTTAGTTACCTATCTCAATAAAGTATATGATTGGTTTGAGGAACGTCTTGAGATTCAGGCAATTGCGGATGATATAACTAGTAAATATGTTCCTCCTCATGTCAACATATTTTATTGTTTAGGGGGAATTACACTTACTTGTTTTCTAGTACAAGTCGCTACAGGTTTTGCTATGACTTTTTACTACCGCCCAACCGTTACAGAGGCTTTTTCCTCGGTTCAATACATAATGACCGAGGCCAACTTTGGTTGGTTAATCCGATCAGTTCATCGATGGTCAGCAAGTATGATGGTTCTAATGATGATCCTGCACGTATTTCGTGTGTATCTCACAGGTGGATTTAAAAAACCCCGCGAATTAACTTGGGTCACAGGTGTGGTTTTGGCTGTATTGACTGCATCGTTTGGTGTAACTGGTTATTCTTTGCCTTGGGATCAAATTGGTTATTGGGCAGTCAAAATTGTGACAGGTGTACCTGAAGCGATTCCGGTAATAGGATCGCCTTTAGTGGAGTTATTGCGTGGAAGTGCTAGTGTGGGCCAATCCACTTTGACTCGTTTTTATAGTTTACATACTTTTGTACTGCCTCTGCTTACCGCCGTATTTATGTTAATGCACTTTCCAATGATACGTAAGCAAGGTATTTCGGGTCCTTTATAGGGAAGGCATATCATAGAGAAAGATAATTCTAATTCTCATATATCATATCGGGTAGGTTGTGGTATTTCATTGCTACAAACATGGGTTATTGTAAAATAAGACATGTCATTTGGATACTTTTCTTCAACTCCGAAGTATTTTGATACAAATAGTTGAAGTTAATTTTACGAAAGAAAATAAGGCGGATTATGGGAGTGTGTGACTTGAATTATTGATTTGGCCATGCAGATAAAGAATTGGATCTGCCACATTAGAATTCACAACCAAAGGTGTCTCCGCATCCAATCAACACGTAAGTCCCCTATCTAGGAAGGATAGGCTGGTTCACTTGAGGAGAATATTTTCTATGATCATACCCCGACCATGTCATCCATGAACAGGCTCCGTAAGATCCCATAGAGTAGAAATGGAATAAGTCATATCACATGATCTAATTCTCTATTTATTACACTTACTTTTTTATTATAGTATGGAAATGCATTCATTTTCTTTGCATCGATTGCGATCCGCAATACTATCGGAGTAAAAGAAGGTATCTAAGGAAGAACGTAGGCTAGACTTTTGGATTTTTTATTAGTAACAAGTAAATACTTTGTTTGGACGTAAGAAATTTGCGATATTGAGGGGATAAACACCAACTAATCAAGAGACATGAGACAATCCACAAAGCAATTGATCATGATCAAATTTGCAAGCCCACTTGGATATTGAGCATTTACCCATAAGAATAGGATTCTTTTCAATGAGTAGTTGTAGGTGCAACTTCGGAAAAGAGAATCTGATAAAGCTTTTCTTACCTAGAGTCATTGAGTCATTATATACCTTATTCTATTATGGATCTTCCACGGTCTTTTTTCTTTCATTCTTGCTCGAGCCGGATGATGAAAAATTCTCATGTCCGGTTCCTTTGGGGGATGGATCCTAAAGAATTCACCTATCCCAATAACAAAGAAACCTGACTTAAATGATCCTGTATTAAGAGCAAAATTAGCTAAAGGGATGGGACATAATTATTACGGGGAACCCGCGTGGCCCAACGATCTTTTATATATTTTTCCAGTAGTAATTCTAGGTACTATTGCATGTAATGTAGGTTTAGCAGTTCTTGAGCCGTCAATGATTGGTGAACCGGCGGATCCGTTTGCAACTCCTCTGGAAATATTACCCGAGTGGTACTTCTTTCCCGTGTTTCAAATACTCCGTACAGTACCCAATAAGTTATTGGGCGTTCTCTTAATGGTTTCTGTGCCAACGGGCTTATTGACAGTACCCTTTCTAGAGAATGTCAATAAATTCCAAAATCCATTTCGTCGCCCAGTAGCTACGACAGTCTTTTTAATCGGTACTGCGGTAGCTCTTTGGTTAGGTATTGGAGCAACATTACCCATTGAAAAATCCTTAACTTTAGGTCTTTTTTAGGGATTTTTCAGGTTGATTCATTCAACCGTGAAGTACCGTGCATAGGTATCTAGGAAATAGTTACTTCCAAGTGAATCTTCCCTAGATACCTAAAATCCATTTTATTATGATCCATTTCGCGAAAATATAGATTGTGCCAAAGATGCAAAATTGTTTTCTTTTTTTTTATTCTAACTCGAAAAGGAAGAAGAGGAAAAAATTGCAATGGATTTAAAACGAGAACTTATTCTTAGGTAAATCAATTGGGAGATGCTTCTCTAGAGTGTCCCATATCTGTTTTCCATCTTCCATACGAAAACTGTCAATTCTCATAAGATCTTCTTCAGTCTTACTCAAAAGGTCCAATAGTGTATGTATATTGGCCCTTTTGAGACAATTATACGTTCTAGAAGGCAATTCTAATTGATCAATAAAAATACAATTCAATGGAATTCCTTTTTTGTTTTTCTTTAGATTAGTTAATTTTTTTTGAAAGGTTAAAAGGGGTGGAGTAAACCTGTTTTTATTTTCTTCGAAACTAGTGCCCTCTTCCTCCGCGTGTAGAAAAGGAAGAAATAAATCAATCAAATTACGAGAAGCCTCATAAAGCGCTTCCTTAGGGGTTAAACTTCCATTCGTCCATATTTCTAGAAAAAGTATCTCGTGTTTTTCATTTCCATTCCCACAATAAAAAATACTATAATTCACATTTCGAACAGGCATGGATACAGCATCTATGGGATAACTTCCATCTTGAGAGTTCTTTCTGAGTTCCGTGTGATATCCGCGATCTCTCTTGATCTGTAACTCAATACAGAAATCAATGGGCTCTGTCAAGTTAGCTATAGGTTGTGCCATATCAACGATCTCTACGGAAGGGGGTAAGATGATATCTTGAGCAGTTATGTATCTAGGACCTTTGACACAAATTGATGCGTCTCTAACTCCATAGAGATTACTTCTCAATACAATTTCTTTCAAATTTAGTAAAATTTCTTGTACGGATTCTTCAATACCTGCTATTGTAGAATATTCGTGTGGCACGCTCCCAAATTTTGCACGTGTGATACATGTTCCTTCTATTTCTCCAAGTAAAGCTCTTCGCAAGGCAATACCGACGGTATCCGCTTGACCTTTTCTAAGCGGGGACAAAATGAAACGACCATAATAAAGACGCTTACTATCTACTCTTGATTCAACACACTTCCACTGTAGTGTTTGAGTGGATCCTGCTACCTCCTCTCGAACCATAATAGACTAGTATTATTATTTGATCATTGAATCGTTTATTTCTCTTGAAAGCGGTTTAATTCTTTTACAGACGTCTTTTTTTAGGAGGTCGACATCCATTATGCGGCATAGGTGTTACATCGCGTATACAACTTAATCGTACACCACTTTTAGCAATGGCTCGTAATGCGGCATCTCTTCCACTACCAGCACCCTTTACCATAACTTCTGCTCGTTGCAAACCCACTGTACGAATAGCATCTACTGCTGTTCTTTGACCAGCATAGGGTGATGCTTTTCTTGAGCTTTTGAATCCACAAGTACCCGCGGAGGACCAGAAAACCACCCGACCCTGCGGGTCTGTAACAGTTATAATGGTATTGTTGAAACTAGCTTGAACATGAATAACTCCTTTTGTTATTCTACGTGCACTCTTCCGTAAACTAAAACGCGCATTCCTACGCAAACCAATACGCACTTTCCTACGTGAACCAATTTTTGGTATAGCTTTTGTCATATTTTATTATCTCATAAATATGAGTTAGAAATAACAAAAAGAAAAAAAGATACAAAGATATCCGTTTCAGGGTAAAATATATCCTTTACTTTAATTATTTTATTTGGAATTTGGACATTTCCGCGGGTACTTTTTTTACTTTTTAGAAAGTAAAGTTCTTTTTCGAAAGATTACCCCTGTCTTTGTTTATGCTTCGGGTTGGAACAAATGACTCTAATTCGTCCACGCCTACGAATCAGTCGACATTTTGTACAAATTTTACGAACAGAAGCTCTTATTTTCATATTTCCGTATTCCTTTCTTAAACTATGAATCTAATCTTTGGAAAAAATAAGTCTCTTCGCTTGAATTTTGGAACTTTGAATTTATTACCCTAGAAAAAAAAAGAAAAACCTAATTCTTTGAATCTTTGGTATCCTTCAAATCTTCGGTATCCTTCAAATCTTCGGTATCCTTCGAGTCTTCGGTACGCTTCGAATCCTTATGGGGAAGTCTATAAATTATACGTCCCTTGCTTGAATCATAACGACTTACTTCAATTTTGACCCTATCCCCCATCAGTATTCGTATAGAACTAGACCGGATCTTTCCTGAAATATAGCCCAGAATGATGGTGTCATTCTCTAGGCGAACGCGGAACATTCCGTTGGGTAGGGCTTCCGTAACTAAACCTTCGAAAGTGACTTTTGCTTCTCTCGGGTTTTTTTTTTCTCTCCTATTTTTTTTTTCTGTCATATTTTTTTTTCTCCTATTTTTCTATTTTGATTTTCAAATAAAAAAAAACGTTGTATTTTTATTTGAAAAATAGGAAGTTCGAGATAGAATTCGGGTACTATAGGAGGGGCGATTACCATATATAACATAAGACTTCTCCCCCAATTCTGTTTAGTCGAGCTTCTCGATCTGTCATTATACCTCGAGAAGTAGAAAGAATAGCAATTCCCATTCCGCCCAAAACTTTAGGAATTCCTTGATAGTTGGCATAAATTCGTAAGCCGGGTCGGCTGATACGCTTTAAAAAGGTTCTAGTTCTATATATTCCTTTTCTAGTCTTTCTCTTTTGATGTCGCAAAGTTGAAACCAAGAAATATCTGTTACTTTCCTGATGTTTCCGAACACTTTCAATAAAACCCTCTCGTAGAAGTATTTTAACAATGTTTTCGGTAATATTTGTAGATACTACTCGAACTGTTCCTTTTTTATTCATGTCCGCGTTTCTTATAGAGGTTAGTAAATCAGCAATAGTGTCCTTGCCCATAAGACTCTAATTCTAGGTTCCTCCTAATTTTTCTATAATCAACATGTTTTCTTTTTTTTTTTATTTTGGATTTTAAAGCATATACGTGAAACACAATCTACTAATTTTTTCTTTGATCTATATCTTGCCTACTAGTATTTATAATACTTCAGGAGCTAATGAAACTATTTTAGTAAAATTCAACTCTCTCAATTCCTCGGCGATCGCGCCAAAAACTCGAGTTCCTTTTGGATTTCCTTTTTGATCAATGATAACCGCTGCATTGTCATCATAGCGTATTATTATACCGTCTTCGCATTTGAACTCTTTACATGTACGTACAATTACAGCTCGAATTACTTCGGATCTTTCTAGAGGCATTTGGGGCACTGCGTCTTTGATTACAGCAACAATAACATCACCAATACGAGCATATCGCTGATTACTAGCAGCTCCTATGACTCGAATACACATCAATTTTCGAGCTCCACTGTTATCTGCTACATTTAAAAGGGTCTGAGGTTGAATCATATTATTTTGATTTCAATTTGTTATTTCAATGCAAAAGGATGAAAGAAATATTGTCTTTCCAGAAATAAAAACCTGGTTTTTTTATCTTCAATACTCCTTTTTTTGGGTTCTATATCTCTATCTCTAATCGAAGAAATTGACTTCGTATGGGCATTTTACTGGCAGCTATGGAGATAGCTGCTCTAGCTACAGTTTCGGATACTCCGCCCATTTCATAAAGTATTCGACCTGGTTTAACAACGGCTACCCAATATTCGGGGGATCCCTTTCCTGAGCCCATACGTGTTTCCGTGGGTCTTAGTGTAACCGGTTTGTCGGGAAATATACGTACCCATAGTTTTCCACCACGACGTGCATATCGTGTCATTGCTCTTCGTCCTGCTTCTATCTGTCTCGACGTGATCCAAGCGGGTTCAAGTGCTTGAAGAGCATATCTACCAAAACAAATACGATTGCCTCGGCAGGATTTTCCCTTCATTCTTCCTCTATGTTGTTTACGAAATCTGGTTCTTTTGGGGTTATAGTCGATGGTTCTTTCTTAGTTCCATCTCTACTGCAAAACTGGACATGAGAGTTTCTTCTCATCCAGCTCCTCGCGAATGAAATGAGAAAGCGTGCAAATTTCTCTAATTCCATAATATTTTGGAATATTATGGATAGATGCACATTAATAGATAATAGAAAAAGTTAGGGTTTTTTTAATATTGAATATTGAATTTGTTAAAATAGATAAATATATAGTCAAGAAAGAAGATCTAGAATATATCTAGATGTGTGTGTCTATTTATCTATATTCTATATTTATGGATAATGTAATCTTTCTTAACAAAAAATCTCCTTATTTTTACTCTTATTGAATCGCGGTAAAGTATTCTAATTCAATAAATATTTCGCGGGCGAATATTTACTCTTTCCTGTCTTATTTGTTAATTTATATTATAACCTTACCAAATAAGGCAATTTTTTTGGTTTGTTCCGCCATCCCACCCAATGAAGTATTAGGATTCTTTTCAATAAAATCCTATGCAGTCATAGGTTCTGTCGTTCCCACTACTTCTCCTTTAATGGTTAGGTCTGAATCCCACAATGGAGCTTCCAAAAAATTTCTTTCCGAGTCAATTTTCTCAGTTTTATTAACCCGGGCCGCTCTTTATTATTGTTTTAAATTTGTATTTCTTGTTTCAAGTTACGATTTCGAATTCTCTGTTATTTTTATTATATTGATGCTTTATCACATTGCCTTTTATGATGTAACTCATAGACCATACATATTGGAATCCTATATCTTTCTTATTCCTATTCTTTCCTTCTATCATCCCTCCTTTTATCCACATCCCTTTAGTTTTGCTTCACAACCTAGAATCCATTTTCTTTTTTAGAGAAAAAATTGCAGTTGCTACAACTATATGATAGATCTACTCATTTATGATAGATGTATCATATAGTGACTGTTTCTTAGTTAGGATCTCGACAATACGAAGCAATAGGTTGGTTATTAGTTAATTTTCTATAATTACTAAGTTTTTTTCTTTTTCTATTTATAGTAGGGTTCAGTCAATTTTTTTGAATCTCCATTTTCGACTCTAAAGAAAAAACTAACGAGTCACACACTAAGCATAGCAATTATATTAAAAGATTTATCAATTTTCATTAAATCTTATAGAAAGAGGTAGAATTTCTTCTTCTTTTTCAGGGATTTCAGGAAAAATAAGGCTCTTGTCATTTTTTATTCTATCACTGAACAGAATGGGAAGACAAGGCTAGTTATTCTTCGTCTACGAATATCCAAATTTTTACACCTAATACTCCATAGATAGTTCGAATTGGATAGCAGCAATAATCAATTTTAGCGCGAATTGTTTGGAGGGGAAGTCTACCCTTTTTGATGCATTCGGCACGTGCAATTTCTTTCCCTGCGAGACGACCTGCAATTTTGACTTTTACTCCCCTTATATCTGCTTTTTTAGTTAATTCAATGGCTTTTTTCATTGCCTTTCGGAATGAAACTCTATTTTTTAATTGGAAAGCTATATATTCTGCAAGAATGTTAGGTTGTCTATAAGGTTCTTTAACTTTTTCAATAGCAATATTAAGTCTCTGGTTTACAGAATTAACTTCCTTTTGTAGATCTTTCTCTAATTCTTCGATTGCTCCTTTTTTCTTTAATAAATTGGGGAATCCAATATGGATTATGACGTGGATCGTATCGATTTCTTTTTGAATTTCTATATGTGTAATTACTTCGGAACTTGAGCCTGAGTCCATTTTTCTATTATGTGTAATTACTTCGGAACTTGAGTCTGATTCTATTTTTCTATTCGAGCCTTTTTTCCTATTCTTTTGTATATAGTTCTTGATACAATTCCGTATTTTTTTATCTTCCTGTAGACCTTCAGAATAATTTTTTGGTTGTGCGAACCAAAAGGAATGGTGATTTTGGGTTGTACCAAGTCTGAAACCGAGTGGATTTATTTTTTGTCCCATATTTTTCTATTCTATTTTTTTTTTACTGGGAATCGAAATCTTAGATGGATCTAAAGATTATTTAGATTTCTTTACTATATTTAGTACAATTGTTATATGACACATGGTTTTTTTTATGGGAGAACTACGTCCTCGAGCTCGAGGTCTGAATTTTTTCATAATAGTACTCCTACTGACTTCGGCTTTAGTGATGAATAAATTCGCTTTGTCGAAATCCCTATAATGAGTAGCATTTGCTGCTGCCGAATAAACCAACTTTAGGATGGGATAAGATGCTTGATAAGGCATGAGGTTCAGTATCATAACAGTTTCTTCGTAGTAACGCCAGCGAATCTCATCAAGAACTCTTTGTGCTTTGAAAACAGACATATGGATGCGTTTTTGTGCTTTGAAAACCCGTTCGAACTTAAGTAGACGATCGGTTGGAACTTTCCTTGCGAGTTTCCTTAGCCCACTCTTCTTCTTCTTTATTCTAGGGGTATACTTTACCAGTTTGAAACTTGTCATAAATAAGGTTATTCCCCGCCTACCTTTGTTTGTTTTTTTTTTTATTTTGAATCTTTCTATTCTGAATTCAGTTAACGACGAGATTTAGTATCTTTTCTTGCACTTTCATAACTCGTGAAATGCCGAGTAGGCACGAATTCCCCCAATTTGCGACCTACCATAGGATTTGTTATGTAAATAGGTATATGTTCCTTTCCATTATGAATCGCGATTGTATGGCCAACCATTGCGGGTAGAATGCTAGATGCCCGGGACCACGTTACTATTGTTTCTTTCTCCTCCTTCATATTGACCTTTTCGATTTTTGCCAATAAATGATGAGCTACAAAAGGATTCGTTTTTTTTCGTGTCACAGCTGATTACTCCTTTTTCCATTTTAAAGAGTGGCATTCTATGTCCAATATCTCGATCGAAGTATGGAGGTCAGAATAAATAGAATAATGATGAATGGAACAAAGAGAAAAATCCTTTAGCTGGATAAGGGGCGGATGTAGCCAAGTGGATCAAGGCAGTGGATTGTGAATCCACCATGCGCGGGTTCAATTCCCGTCGTTCGCCCATCGCATTATTGCAAATTCCAAAAATGCAATTTTCCATATTCCTAGTTACGTATTTACTTACGGCGACGAAGAATAAAACTATCACTATATTTTTTCCTTTTCCTAGTTCTTCTTCCAAGCGCAGGATAACCCCAAGGGGTTGTGGGTTTTTTTCTACCAATGGGGGCTTTCCCTTCACCGCCCCCATGGGGGTGGTCCACAGGGTTCATAACTACCCCTCTTACTACGGGGCGTTTACCTAGCCAACACTTAGATCCGGCTCTACCCAAACTTTTTTGGTTCACCCCAACATTACCCACTTGTCCGACTGTTGCTAAGCAATTTTGGGATACCAAACGGACCTCCCCAGATGGTAATCTTAAAGTGGCCGATTTACCCTCTTTTGCAATCAGTTTCGCTACAGCACCTGCTGCTCTAGCTAATTGCCCACCCCTTCCACGTGTGATTTCTATGTTATGTATGGCCGTGCCTAAGGGCATATCGGTTGAAGTAGATTCTTCTTTTCTCTCAAAAAACCCCTTCCCAAACTGTACAAGCTTCTTCCAAAGCATACAGCTTTCTAGATGTATATGACGATCTCTAGACAGATGGATCTTATATGAATCGTATGATGAAGTACCACATGAGTGGATATATAGGAAAGGAATCCAAATCTGCCGAATCGCTCATGTTATGATCTTCTACATCCTAGGTCTCCGCGTTCCGTCATCTGGCTTATGTTCTTCATGTAGCATTCAGATCGAATGACTCTATGAAATTACGTCGATACTTCCACATATTATGGGTAACGTAGGAGACATCCCTATTTTCCCCGGGGGGTCTTAATTACCACTGCTTAGCTTTCAATTCGCCTCTGACCATCAAATTAAATGTGAATAACCCGTCCTCCTCTCTTTGAAACAAGGGGCGCTTCCGGTTCTGTGCGTGCTTCAAACAATTTTGTCTTCTCCATATTACCATATCTCTAGAGTCAATAATTTTCTATGAGGAACTACTGAACTCAATCACTTGCTGCCGTTACTCAACAGTTTTCTGTTGAGGTCTATCCCGTAGAGGTAGTCAAATTGGATCAGTGATCGATTTCTAGGTTTCGTCGTAAACCTAATTGGTTACTTCCAATTACGTAAATCAATAGTTCAAACCGCACTCAAAGGTAGGGCATTTCCCATTGATATAGGAACTTTTGTACCAGAAACAATAGTATCTCCAATTATAGCCCCTCTGGGATGTAAAATATATCTCTTCTCACCATCCCCATAGTGTATGAGACAAATGTATGCATTTCGATTAGGGTCGTATTCTATGGTTACGATTCTACCAGATATGTCTTTTTGATTCCGTCGAAAATCGATTTTACGGTATAGGCGCTTATGACCTCCCCCTCTATGCCTTGCGGTAATGATTCCTCTGGAATTACGACCTTTACCACAACGGTGCCGTCCATGGATCAAATTATTTCGTGGATTGGATTTCACTTGCCTGTCTACGGTTCCCTTGCGTGTGCTCGGGATAGGTGTTTTGTATAAATGTTTCGCCGTATTATTAAGTATTCTCCTTTAGTTTTTTTCTCTATCTAGAAGTGGAATAGAATAACCCGGTTGAAGGGTAATGATCATACGTCTGTAATGCATTGTATGTCCCAGAATAGGTCCCATTCTTCTACCCTTTCTGGGTAGTCGATGGCTATTCACAGCTACTACCTTAACACCAAAGAAGAGTTCGACCCAATGCTTTATTTCTGTCTTAGTGAATCCCGATTCGACATTAAAAGTATATTGATTCTTTCCCAATAAACGAAGACTTTTTTCTGTAAATACTGCGTATTTGATTCCATCCATAAATCGACTTTCCCTCCTATGCTCTGAGTTCCAGTATCGATAAGAATTCGAGTTCTTATTGTTCTTATGTTATGGTATGAATATACCATACCAATTCGTTATGTATGGATGATGGATGAGATTCCATGGATAGAGAGCCAGTTCCAATAGACTTATGGAACGTTCCCGTTCGCGTGCATCCAGCAGGAATTGAACCCGCAAATTTACCAATTATGAGTTGGGCGCTTTAACCATTCAGCCATGGATGCTTAACAGGGATCATCGTACATCGTAAATAACCAATTTTCATATAGAAAGACATATCATAGAAAAATGAAATCGAAAATATTCGGAGATGGCAAATATTCGGAGATGACTATGAAAACACCTCTCTGGATCCTCGAATTGAAAGAGAGATTGAGAGGGATCAAGAATCCTAATTCTCGCTATTTGGAATGGATCCAATTCTATTGAGTCTGACTCATAGTGATCATTTCTCTTTAGCAAAGAATGACCTTGGTTATCAAAGGATTGAACAACCGGGATCCATTTACTTATGATACCTAGTTGACATTGATAACAAGGATCTAATGAATTATGAGTTTAATAGATCCTCTTTAGCAGAAAGACGTATATTCCTTGCTCATTATCAGACAATCACTTATTCCCAAACCTCGTGTGGGGCTAATCGTTTTCATTTACCATCTCATGGAAAACCCTTTTCGTTCCGCTTAGCCCTATCGGGTATTTTAGTGATAGGTTCTATAGGAACTGGACGATCCTATTTGGTCAAATACCTAACGAAAAATTCCTATTTTCCTTTCATTAAGGTACGAGGGCTTCTTATTCCACAAGAACGAAAGCACCTTTTCATTCTTTCATATACTAGGGGTTTTTACTTGGAAAAGACAATGTTCCATACTAAAGGATTCGGGTCCATAACCACGAGTTCCAGTGCACTAGATCTTGTAGCACTTAGCAACGAGGCCCTATCCATTAGTATTCCACATAAGAAATCCATTATAGAAACTAATACAATTAGATTAGCTCTTCATAGACAAACTTGGGGTTTGCGAGCCAAGGTAAGACCGGCTCGGGATCATGGGACCCTTTTCTATCAGATAGGAGGGGCTCTTGTACAAAATAGACTTCTAAGTAATAACCCCATAGAATCTATCTATATAAAGAGGCAATCGTGTCAGGAAGCGGGTTTTTCTTTGGCCAAAGGGTACTTCGAACTTGGAACGAGCATGAAGAGATTAACGAGACTTCTTTCTCTTTTGAGTTTTTCTGGCGGACCGGTCGCGCAAGATCTTTGGTCTTCCCCCGGAACCGATGAAAAAAAGTGGGTCGCTTCTTATGGACTCGCTCAGAATGATTCTTCTCTATCTATAGTTCATGGCCTATTAGAAGTAGAAGGTGCTCTGGTGCAATCCTTACCGACAGAAAAAGATTGCAGTCAGGTTGATAATAATTGAGTGCCATTACTTCGTCGGTCCGAACCAAGGAATCCGTTAGAAATGTTTTGAAATGGATATTGTTCTCTCTTTGATCAGGGATTGCTATATGAAAAGAAGTGGAGTTTGAAAAAGGGAACGGAATGGTCAAACCGGAACTGCTAGAGGAACGAATTTTCAATAGCATAACTTGGGCTCCTAGAATATGGCGCCCTTGGGACAATCTATTTGATTGCAGGGTTTTGTTCCGAAGCAAAGATATCCGCGGAGGCCGGTTCGTTCGTCCTATTCTGATATTCAGGACCAAGAGGTACTGGATTCTCTTTCGGATAGGCCCTGAAAGGAGAAGAAAGGCTGAAATGCCAACGGATCTCTGTCTATTCTCTAATTCACCCGATCCGATAGTACCCGTTTTTGGAACGTCCAGTGCCAAAGTCACTGAATGGGTAAGTCACCAATCCAATCCCTTTGACAAATCGGGTGTCATATTAGATATCATATTCTATATATATAGAAATATCATAGAATAGACATATAGAATTTTTGGTCGGGAAATTCGAATGAATCATTGAGTGAAAAAGGAGCAAAGAATGACAAAAGACGAGACTCTACTAGTCTTCACTCTTGTGGTTTCCTCGGTTTCTGTTTTCTTATTCGGGATCTTGCTTTTCATGGTTCTCAT